AATCTTCTTCATAACATTATCCATTAGAAATGAATTTTCTAGCATTTGACTCCGTACCACTGAAAGATTTATTTGCATACTTGAAAGATAGCCCAAAAAGCTGAGGGAATGTTTGCATAATTGGTTTATATATATCCTTCCTGGTTGAGACCACACAGAAAAATGACATTGCCATAAAAAGACAAAGTAATATCTCCATTTATTCATAAAAAGAGGCGTATCTTTTGAAGTCAGAATTGATTTTCCTTGATATCTAACATAATGCATGAAGAAATCCTCAAAGAACCATAAGCTAGTCGGAAAATCATTAGCAAAAACTTCTTCTACGGGATATTTTATTTTTCCATAGAAATATATTCGTTCAAAAAAATCCCCAGAAGATGTTAATCGTAAATGAGAAGATTGGTTACATAGAAAAAGTAAGATAGATTCGTATTCACAAACATGAGAATTATATAGGAACAAGAAAAATCTTGGATTACTTTTTGAAAAAATAGAAATATATTTATTTGGAATAATAAGACTATTCCAATTATAATTATAATAGTCGTGAAGAAAAAACCGTAATAAATGCAAAGAAGAGGCATCTTTTACCCAGTAGCGAAGGGTTTGAACTAAGATTTCCAGATGAATCGGATAGGGTATTAATGCATCTGATACATAATTTAAATGTGAGAATTTGTCCTCTAAAAAAGAAAATATTGAATGAATTGATCGTAAATTATAATATTTTACGCTTTCTGTCCCCTTTAAGTAAGATACTAATCGTAGGGAAAATGGAATTTCCACAATGACTGCAAATCCCTCTGATATCATTTGAGAATACAAATTCTTATTGTACCCCAAAAGTGGATTTTGGTTCGAATCATTAGCGGAATTAATAAAATGATTCTGTTGATACATTCGAGAAATTAAACGTTTTACGATTAGTAAACTAGATTTATTGTCATAACCTACATTTTCCAACAAATTCAATCTATTTAAACCATGATCATGAGCAAATGCATAAATATACTCCCGAAAGATAAGTGGATATAGGAGGTCATGTTTCCAAGATCTATCTAGTTTTAAATATCCTTGAAATTCCGCCATTTGAAATTAGGTTTGAACCGAAAATAGGATGGGCTTTATTGGGTTATCAAATGATACATAGTACGATACAGTTAAAACAAGGTATGTATAGATGTATAGTAAGAAAAAAGATCGATACCTCGAAAAAGGTAAGACTCATAAACGGACTCTCTATCCTCTCTTTTTTCACCTAATTGTTTAGGTTCATTCTAGGATAAAAAGATGTTTAGAAATCCTTTATTTTTGCAATCCAATCGCTCTTTTGATTTTGAAAAAAAAAAATATCTTTATCAATATACTGCCTTCTTCTACACATTTTATCTCCACCACATAATAGAGATAGAGATAGCTAATAGTTAGGATTCATAACAAATTGATTGATAATACACTCATGGGAAAAGCTTTTCCCGCGTCAAGCACTAATATATTTTAACGTTTAATTAGATCGGGTAATCATTCAAAATTTAAGAACAAGAGCTCGTTACTTTTTGTTTCCCTATAATTGGATGGAACCTATAGCTATAGGCTATAGTAAGGCTCTATCCATTTATTTACTCGACCCAACTTTCAATTTAGTTTTTATCTCTTTCCTTTTTTAAATGGATTTTGTTCCACACCAAGAATTCAAACAATTTCCACAGGGTTTTGGACCTATACAGTAAGAATGAAATATTCTTTAGAATTCTCTATTGATACGACATGCTGCTTTTTCCATTCATTCCTTTCAGGATCAGTCGCGGTCTTACAAACTCTACCGATGGTATAGACGAATCTGTTGCTTCATACAAATGTGTAAAAGATGCTAACCGCACTTAAAAGCCGAGTACTCTACCGTTGAGTTAGCAACCCGAACTAAAATAATTAGAATGTATAGATACAATCGGAATCCCAATAAACAATAAATAAAGAGGTTTAATTGTACGGCGAAATCAAAACATTTCAAAAAAGAAAAACAAAAATCTAAAAATTCATAATAAATTATGAACATAATAAAAATGAACAGATTCGATGACAATCTAAAAAGAGTTTCAGATATAAATATCGATGAAAATAAAACGATTTGTAGACCAACTTCTTATGTTATCCATTATTTTTAATATTCTACTTTAAATAAATAACTTTAATAAATAAATAAATATTCTATTAATTTAATCTTTTTCTTTAATATTCTATATAAAATTAAAAAAAAAAAGACTTCTTGTATCATAGCAAATCAAATGAACCCTTTAATTTGATTTTACTTTATTTGAATGAAATAAAATCTATGGAACGAAGATAACTAGATTCATTTATCCATGATCGGATTATATTTATTTGATACACTGTTGTCAATATGAATGTAAATGTTAAGAAAAGAATACAATGGAGAAATAGAAAAACATTATTAAAGTGAAATTGTTATTTCAATTTTAATTCAATTTTTCAATTTATTAAAATTAAGAATAAGAACTAAGAATTTATGTTGGATTGGTACTAGATATATAATTGACATATATACTAAAAGAGTGTAGACGGACGAATAAATTAAAAAAGAAGTATAAAAATACCAGGTTTATTCAATTAATAACAATCAATATTAAGTATTAATATACTTAATTTAAGTATGTAATTAAGTATATTAAGTAGTAAAGTAAAAAAAGCAAGCTTAACCCTTTAACTTTTTTATTTGTTCATCGAATTCCAATGAAAAATAAAAAACACTCATTGACATGACAATAATATCAAAAATTTAAGACCAAATCGTTTATTCTCTTGATCTTTTTCCTATCTATTACATCAATAAAATAGATTTTTATCGTTATAAAAGACGACATTTTATAGTAGTAAAAAGAAATTAAATATATAAATATAAATATTATATAAATTGAAAAGTAGAAAAAATAGCAAAGAAAAGATTCTATCAAAATCTATACAAATCATCCACACTTTACCTTCTTTAATTTATATATATTTCATTAATTTAATTTTGTTTGGTGATTAAGGCGAAGTTCCATAAAAACCCCCGCCTTCTTTGAAATATCATGAACAGTTCCTGTAGGCTGAGCACCTTTTTCAAGGAAATATAGAATAACAGGAACGTTTAAATAGGTTTGATTCTTTATCGGATCATAAAAACCCACTTTCCGAAGAGCTCTTCCTTCTCTTCGGGATCGAACATCAATTGCAACGATTCGATAAATGGCTCATTGGGATAGAGGTAGAGACCCCCCCTCCCCGAGAAACGTATAAGAAGTTTTCTCCTCGTACGGCTCAAGAAAATTCAAGTTATGTTTATATTATAGAATTAGAATGTCAAATAGATCCATAAAATCATCAAATCAATTAGACCAAGAATTATCTTTCTTTATTATATGATTTAAATACTTGTTTCTTATTCTTTTTCTTTCCCCAACAAAAAAAATTTTCGTATTTGGAATTTGCACTCTCATAACTCAAGTTGTATAACTTGCAAAGAAAACCTTTTAATTTAAATCTTTCATTTATTGAGCAGTCTTTAATCCCTTTTTTATCTGTCTCCTTTCGAATCTATTTTGATTCTTCATCTTAATCTAGTTCTAGTTGTTGAGACAATTGAAAACGGTATTTCCTTGTTCTAAGATCCTTTATCTTTGCCTTAAATCGTTGGGTTTAGACATTACTTCGGTGATATTTAATCGTTTAAAAATGGTAGCAACATACCATTTTTTGTGATTTCTTTCTATCAAAGAATCATATGAATGGTTGATTCTTGTGTAATACACTTTTGATTTGAGCGAAAGAGTTTTACCAATTCCAAAAGATTTTACTTTTGAATTTGAAACTTGCTTTAATTGCATCCTTTAGATTTTTATATCAAAAATAGACTTACAAAGTTGTCTTAATTTATTAATTGCTACTAACCCTAGATTCTTGCCTCCGAAAAACGAATCAATATGTTCTGCTCGAGCTCCATCATGTCCGATACGGTTTATATTACAACCCCCCCCAAAAAAAAAATGAGAGTTCTAGTGAACAAAACAAACGATGTCGAGCCAAAAGCACTTTCGTTCCTATAAAATAGAAAATGGTGGATGTAAGAATCCACGGCGGATCGTGTCCTTCAAGTCGCACGTTGCCTTCTACCACATCGTTTTAAACGAAGTTTTACCATAACATTCCTTTAGTTTGGAACCAGTATGGAATTAATTCCATTATGGAATTATGAATAGTCATTGGTTCGATCGATACCTAGTAATCTATTAATCTATACTTTATTTTTTCCTTCTATATGAAATATAGTTTCTAAAGAAGTCTAAGCAAAAATTCAATTTAATCCAGAAACATATATTTATAAATAGTAAACTATATAAAAATCTATATAAATCTAGTTTATTATAAAATAAACTAAATAAATTAAATGCTAATTATAAAAAAAAATAACACGAAAAAAAAAAATAAATAAGTTATTTTTGAATCTGGATCTTCAAGTAACCTGCTAGTGATAGGATAAATTCACCAATATCTTACTTCTTCGAGTACTAAAAACTCCTAAGAAATCAGCAATTTAATTGATTTAAATTTTTCTAACTTCCATATCATTATTTGAATATAATTTTTTTATAGTAATACCACATTGCATTTTATCATCATACGATAAAGATAAATCCAGATTTGTATTAAATCATCAATGATTAAAAAAATCCAATTTATCTTTTTAATGAAATAGTGGATAAAGAATGATGTAAAGGAAGATTTAGGTTGTTATTTTTTTTTTTTTTACTGATTGAAAAAAGAATCAAAATAAAAAACTATGGAATCTCTGTATGTATCAGATAGACTAAACTACTGTTACTGAAATAAATTAGAGCTATTCTATATTCAATATTGAACATTTAGAAATCAAAAAATATATTCTATGATTTATATGGGTTAAGTATATGATATTATTATACTGTTTTGGATGTGTGGACGGGTATGCTCTGGGACGGAAGGATTCGAACCTCCGAATAACGGGACCAAAACCCGTTGCCTTACCACTTGGCCACGCCCCATTTACTTTTATATTTGACACTGATAAACACTAATATTGTTATTGGTTGTTAGTCAACTTCAGTCTAAATATCTATAAAATAAATTAGATTATTGATAGAATTTTGCTATGTGTAGATATAGAATTAAACTGATGAATTTATTGATCATTACATCTAATTCAATTAAGATATTGTATGAAAGTATGATTTATTCTATTCACTTTTGATTTGAGAGTTGAAGGAGTTTTGATTGGGCGAGTTCAAATCAAAGAAGTTTTTTTGGTCTATATAATTTCTTTTTGTTCATTTTGCCTTCTATCAATAACTCAACTTAGTAATAACTCAATCAAAATAAATACAATTATCCTCAAGAACAAAATGTTTTTTATGCTAAATATATTTAGTTTGATCTGTATCTGTCTTAATTCTGTCCTTTATTCAAGTAGTTTTTTCGTCGTCAAATTGCCCGAGGCCTACGCTTTTTTAAATCCAATCGTAGATTTCATGCCAGTAATACCTCTGCTTTTTTTTCTCTTAGCTTTTGTTTGGCAAGCCGCTGTAAGTTTTCGATGAGATTTTTAACACTGTCCTAGACAAATTGATGATTTATTCAAAAAAAAAATTTACCAATTGATAAGATCAGATAAGTCTTAGAGTATCTGTGAACCCTCGATTCAAATATTGAAATTCTGGTATAGTCATAATAAATCGGGATAACCACGTTTCACTTCCTTATTTTGACCTTTTTCCATTGCAAAACCTCTTGGAGTCTTCCACAATTTGGGGGCATGAAAGAAGATTTTTCGTAATGAAAAAATACATTTTACTTTATATGATATGAAAAATATTAAAAATGGATTTTTTTAAAATTCTTTTCTATTTCTAATCTCAAATCAAAATAACTTTAGTTTATTTCTTGGTGTCAAAATCAAAATAGAAACATACAGAGTAGGATATGCGGTATAAAATACAAATATACAAATGGAGAATCTATTCCCCTTTTCCTAAAAAAATAATTCTTGGAGATTGTGTAATGCTTACTCTAAAACTATTTGTTTACACGGTAGTGATATTCTTTGTCTCTCTATTCATCTTCGGATTCCTATCTAATGATCCGGGACGTAATCCTGGACGTGAAGAATAAAAATAAATAAGGTTTTTTGTTCTTTTGACTCGATTTTGAAATGTTCTTAGTAGTATTTTAGCTATTTCACATTTTTAACTATTAATTTTAACTATTAAAATAACTAAAATAACTTAAAAAAAAAAAAACTAACTCACGAAAATTTTGAAAGGAAATAACAAAGTTTTCGATGAAAACAAACGGAAAGAGAGGGATTCGAACCCTCGGTACGAAAAACTCGTACAACGGATTAGCAATCCGACGCTTTAGTCCACTCAGCCATCTCTCCCCAATTCAATTGAAAAAGGATAATTATTATGTTAGATAAGTCAAAATAAGGCTTGAAAAAACCCTTTATTTCCTTTAGTTTATTTATAGTTTTTAAAATAATATATATATAATATTTAAAACTAAATAATAATAAATAAAATCAAAGGATCCCTCTTTTATTTTGTCCAAAGAAACCTTTTCTTTAAACGGCTTGGCCTGGTCAGTACCTAGCTGAGCCGGGCCTCTTTTGTTACAAGGAAAAAAATTAAAATGATTTTTTTAATTTGAAAACACAAATGCTTATTATTGTTATTGATATTGAAACGATCATAATGAGGACTATTTCGATTCCTTTTATATATAATCAAAATGTCAGTTCCTATCTTAATTTCTTAGCTTTATCTTTTATTTACTTTTTGTTTTCATTAAAATATCATTTATTTAAAGTAAACGTAAATAAAAAAATCAGATAAGAAAACAAAGGAACTATGAATTTTTGAACAATGCATTTTTATGTTACGGCTTAAATAGTTTTGTCAACCCGTATCCGTCAAAAAACTCCATCAAAAGACTTGGTATTTAGTTATTTAAATGAGTTCTCTCTTTTCGTAATCTCATTAAGTCCTCGCGCTAACGCTCTAATTTGCATGATTCTTTTTTGATCCTATCTTTTGATTATGACCGAGTTTTTTGTTCGACAAAAAGTCGATTTAGATATAATAATCGGATTGTGGCGGGTATAGTTTAGTGGTAAAAGTGTGATTCGTTCTATTAATCCCTTAACAGTTAAGGGGTCCCTCGGTTTGATTAATAGCTCATTCCGATCAAAACAAAAACTTTATCTCTTAAAAAGGATTTAAGCCTTTACCTCTCAATTAAAAATTCGAGGAAGAATATACATTCTCGTGATTTGTATCCAAGAGTCAATTAGAAATTGAAAAATTGGATATTGGATTATGAAATTACGAAACATAATTTTTAAAAATTGGGTCAATACTTCCAATTGAATGAGTATGAGTAAGGAATCCATGGATAAAGATAGAAAGT